TAATCCTTTGTGTATCTTGGTCTTCCTAACCATCCACTCATTTTTATTAACCTTCCATTATGGTAATACATCTATGTTAATAGATAGTAAAAACTCCATACAGTTGATCTTTTGAACCCGCTTCAAGCCATGATGCCTAATCAACCAATCTTGGGGTAAACAGTCTCGACTGCTTTGCTTATATTTACTTTCATTTCATTCTTGTACATAGGAAATGAGATTCAATCCCTTTAACTGCAAATTCAAAAGCCGTTTTATTTCACTCATATAACTATCTGGTTTAGTTCATCACTGAATAAAAAAATAAAATATATATATTCAACTCATTTCACTTTCTTACTAGAAAGAAAAGAAATAGGGGAAATTTTATGTCTCACCGAATCACACGTAGAGAGATTGATAATACACATAGAGTTAATGGTATTTCATAACTAATTGATTGAGCAGCAGCTCTTAAACCACCTAAAAAGGAATATTTATTATTTGATCCATATCCTGACATAAGAAGTCCAACGGGAGCAAGACTTGAAACAGCGATCCATAAAAAAACCCCAATACTAAGATCGGCTAGAATAAGGCGATAACCAAAAGGAATTACTGAATAACTTAGTAAAATGGATATGACTGCTATGGATGGTCCGATACTGAATAAACGAGTATCCCCTCTAGATGGAAAAAGATTCTCTTTGAAAAGTAGTTTTACGCCATCTGCTAGAGCTTGAAGAATTCCCAAGGGGCCGGCGTATTCAGGTCCAATACGTTGTTGTATCCCTGCGGATATTTCTCTTTCTAACCAAACAATTACTAGTACACCTAGTGTTATTCCTAATACAAGAGTCAAAATAGGGACAAGCACCCATATGATCCCATAGACTTCTTTTAATAATTCCAATCTGGAAAACGAATGGATGGCTTGTAGTTCTGTTGTATTATCAATTATCATTTCAACGATCAACTTCTCCCATAATGATATCTATACTACCTAGTATCGTCATAATATCAGCCAATTTCATTCTTTTAACTAACTGAGGCAGAATTTGCAAGTTGATAAAACCCGGTGGGCGAATTTTCCATCTCCAAGGAAAAACACTCTGATCTCCTATCAGAAAAATTCCCAATTCTCCTTTTGGTGCTTCGACTCTTACATAAAGTTCTTGTTTGGACAATTCAAAAGTTGGAGAAGGTTTTTTACTAATAAATCGATATTCAAAATCATTCCATTCCGTATCTTTTACTCTATCAAAGCGTCGGATTTCTAAATTCTCAAAGGGCCCCCCTGGAATTCCTTCCAGAGCCTGTTGGATAATTTTTATGGATTCTGTCATTTCACTGATTCGTACTAAATAACGAGCTAATGAATCCCCCTCTTTTTGCCATTGAACCTCCCAATCAAATTCTTCGTAACACTCATAATGATCAACTTTACGAAGGTCCCATTGTATTCCGGAAGCTCGTAGCATTGGTCCTGATAAACCCCAATTTAGTGCTTCTTCTCCTCCAATAATGCCTACGCCCTCAACTCGTTCTAAAAAAATAGGATTCCGTGTAATAAGCTTTTGATATTCAGCAACCCCTGTTAAAAAATAATCGCAAAAATCCAAACATTTATCTATCCATCCATGAGGTAGATCAGCAGCTATTCCTCCGATACGAAAATAATTATGCATCATTCGCATACCGGTGGCAGCTTCGAATAGGTCATATATCAATTCTCGTTCTCGAAAAATATAGAAGAAAGGGGTCTGTGCCCCAATATCTGCCATAAAAGGGCCAAGCCATAACAAATGGGAAGCTATACGACTCAACTCCAACATAATGGCTCTGATATAGCTAGCCCTTTTAGGTACTTGAATATTGCCTAGTTGTTCGGGTCCATTTACGGTTATTGCTTCTGTGAACATAGTAGCTAAATAATCCCAACGTGTTACATAAGGCAAATATTGTATAATTGTTCGGTTTTCCGCAATTTTCTCCATTCCTCTGTGTAAATAACCCAATATTGGTTCACAGTCAATAACATCTTCACCATCGAGAGTAACGATAAGTCGAAGAACACCATGCATTGATGGGTGGTGAGGACCCATATTGACTATCATGAGGTCTTTTCTTGTAGTTGGTGCAATCATAAGTTTTTTACCGAGTCATTCTTCCATGAATTGCTGAAAGTAAAAAGAAGTTCATCAAAATTGAAACGAATAAGTTCAAATGATATCACTCTTTAAATTAACGAGTTTTTGTCTCTCGAATATCCAACCGATCAATTAATTCTTTATAACGGACTCTATTTTTTTTTGACAAATAAGCCAGTAGTCGTTGACGTTTTCCCAAAATTTTTCGCAAACCTCTCTGAGATGAATAGTCTTTTTTGTGCAATTCCAAATGTGAAGTAAGTCTCCTTATCTTAGTGGTGAAACTGAATACTTGAAATTCAACAGACCCTCTGTTTTCTTCATTTTCTTTTTGAGAAATAACCGCAATTAATGAATTTATTACCATAAAAAAATGCCTCCTCTCCCTTTTTACAGATATGGATTTTACCGATCAGTAATAATAATGTCATTCATTTTAATGTGGTATATACAATAATCTAATCAAAATTTCTTTATGAACTCCTAATTTTATCAATTCAAATGAATCAATCCAATTGAAAATTAGATTTAGATAGGGAGAGAAAAGGATTGGCACATTTTCGTATTCACAAAAGCGAAGAATTTAGACCTAAAATGAAGAAGGTTCTGTTGATTCATTTCTAGATCGAATTGATACATTATTCATTTAGTATTGGATATTTAGAATGAAATGTAAGACAGGACGTGTGATGTGTGTATTTATTTGCTTTCATATATCCTATATAGTAGAGGATATATAGGAAAAATGTACTATCAACGAATTTTCAATCGTTGATATAAATGTATCCTTAACATACTGAAACGACTACCATTATTGGTATCAAACCAATAGCGATTCATACAAGCTAAATCTTCTAATCGATAATTAGGCCAAAGAAAGAACTTAAATTTCATTAATTGATTTGTCTCTCTATCAAGGTGATTACTGTCACCTAGAACTTGGCTGCTATTCTTTTCGTTGCAAAATACAGGATTTCTATCTACATCATTCCTATTCTTTGAATTGAAACAAATTAGAATTCTTAATTTTCTACGACGCCTAAACGAGAAAATATTTTCAGGAACAAGCAAATCCAAATGATTTTTATCTCTATTTTTTGTTATTCTTTCATGTGGTGGAATAGATTCATCAAAATTATTCTTAGCAACAGATCTTTGCTCTCGGTATCTTTGATTAGTTTGGTGCTTACTCTTATGAACCAACGAAATACCGATGGTTTGATACATAATAAATTGTCCGTCGTTTTTTACAGACAGACGAATGGGTTCGATAATCAATATTCCCCTTTTCATCAATTCTGGAAGAGTTAAATTCTTCTGAATTAGCATTATATCCAAACTCATTTCTCCCCTTTGAATCGAGGATATAGAAATTTTTCTTGGATCTATTAGTCTAAGCAGGAAACAATATACCTTAATATTATTGATCATTCTTTGATTCAAAGTATCGTCCCATCTCAATTGAAAAAGCAAATAACGTTTCAGGAACAAATCTAGTTCTGCTTCCGTGTTACTTTTGTATTGTTTTTTCTTTTTAGCTTTTTTCATGTCCGATCTCGCATAATCTTCTTCAATATCTTTTTGTTGGTTTGAAAGAACGGATCCAAGATTCCCTTTACTTGTGGTTTTTTTTTCTTCTTGATTTCGATTCTTTCTTTTTTTATTCGATGGTATCAAAAAGCTTCCCTTTTGCTTTTCATTAATCTTTTGATTTTGATTTTCATTACTATTTGCATTTCTATTCAAATTTAAAAGAAGTAATTTGCTTGGTATAAACCAAGGTTTCGTTTTATATGTATTATAAAGTAACAAAAATTCTGGGAAGAACCAAAGTTCCAGATTCAATATGGGACGCTTTAGTATTTTTTCATTCATCCCCATCCAATCAAAAAATACTTTTGAGGAGTTTGGTAGATTCATTTCTGGAATCATAAGATCCAAAATATTTTTTTTATCAATTATTTGATAATTATTAGTAACAATATGAGTATTTTGATTACTATTGGCATCGATCGTGATCCAGGCCTCAATATCGACTTTTTGTCTAAGATCAAAATGGAGAATTTTCCAATCCAAATATTTCCTATCGGGAGTTTTTTCCATATATAGAATATCGCTCTTTCCTAGATAATTCTTGATAGGGATACTCCTCAGTATATCAAAAAAAGTGTCTTTATATGTGTTGTAATTATAAGAAATCTCTTGATTCTTATTTCCTTCAAACGGCGATCTAGAAATAAATGAGTCCTTTTTATTTTCAGAATTAATAGATTTATATGAGAAAAGATCATATTTATAGTATTTTTTAAAATTATCTTTTTGATTCGATAATGAATAGACTTCAAAAATATTTTCTTTTTTGTAATCAATTAATTGGTCTTTTTCATATGAATTCCATTTGCTGAAATTTTTCCTTTTAACCATACGACGTTGATAAACTCTATTCCGCCATTGTTGTGGTATTAATCTAGACCATCTGATCTGAGAAAAATCATATTGATAATGCCCTCTTAACCAGTTTTTCCATTGATTCATTTCCGAACTCGGAAGTCTGTTATCCCTTAATTTAGAATGAACTATTCCTTGTGTTTCAAAAGAATCCTTTATTTCAGGCTTAAGAAAAAAAGGGATTCCTTGATATTGAAGAACTGATTTTAATTTATACAAGTAAATAACTTGGGTTTGTGATAATTTGTAAAATACATATGCTTGTGACAAGTACGATAAGTCATAAAAAATATGTGAATTTGTCTTACTATTACTAATATTATAAAGTGACTTTTTTATAGTCGAAATAAACTCAATTGGATTTTGATTTTTTTTTTTTATTATTTCTTGACTTGTTTCATTATTGTAAATGGATTTATTCAT